GCTAGCGTAGCTTAACACAAAGCATAACACTGAAGATGTTAAGATGGGCCCTAAGAAGCCCCGCATGCACAAAGGCATGGTCCTGACCTTATTATCAGCTCCAACCTAACTTACACATGCAAGTCTCCGCAAACCTGTGAGTATGCCCTCAATCCCCCGAGCGGGGACAAGGAGCGGGCATCAGGCACAAACTTTTAGCCCAAGACGCCTAGCCAAGCCACACCCCCAAGGGAATTCAGCAGTGATAAACATTAAGCCATAAGTGAAAACTTGACTTAGTTAGGGTTAAGTAGGGCCGGTAAAACTCGTGCCAGCCACCGCGGTTAGACGAGAGGCCCCAGTTGATGATGTTACGGCGTAAAGGGTGGTTATGGAATATAATATAAATAAAGCCGAAGGGCCCCTTGGCTGTCATACGCTTCTAGGTGTCCGAAGCCCAATTAAACGAAAGTAGCTTTAATATACTAACCTGACCCCACGAAAGCTGAGAAACAAACTGGGATTAGATACCCCACTATGCTCAGCCGTAAACCCAGATAACCAAATACAGTTAGACATCCGCCAGGGTACTACGAGCATCAGCTTAAAACCCAAAGGACTTGACGGTGCCTTAGACCCCCCTAGAGGAGCCTGTTCTAGAACCGATAACCCCCGTTAAACCTCACCACTTCTGGCCATCCCAGCCTATATACCGCCGTCGCCAGCTTACCCTGTGAAGGTAAATAAAGTAAGCAAAATGGGCACAACCCAAAACGTCAGGTCGAGGTGTAGCGCACGAAGTGGGAAGAAATGGGCTACATTTTCTGTCACCCAGAACACTACGAATATGCAACATGAAATAGTGCTTGAAGGAGGATTTAGTAGTAAAAAGGAAACAGAGCGTCCTTTTGAACCCGGCTCTAAGGCGCGTACACACCGCCCGTCACTCTCCCCGGTCAACACGCAGTAAAGATTTATAACACCAAAGCACTGACAAGGGGAGGCAAGTCGTAACATGGTAAGTGTACCGGAAGGTGCACTTGGACTAAACCCAGGGCGTGGCTGAGTCAGTTAAGCACCTCACTTACACCGAGAAGACATCCATGCAAGTTGGATCACCCTGAGCCTAACAGCTAGCCTGACTATTAACTTAAACCAACAATATTTATAACGAAACATAGACTAATACTAAAAATTAAACCATTTTTTTACCTTAGTATGGGAGACAGAAAAGGTTCGACCCAGAGCAATAGAAAAAGTACCGCAAGGGAAAGCTGAAAGAGAAATGAAATAACCCATATAAGCACTAAAAAACAAAGATTAGATCTTGTACCTTTTGCATCATGATTTAGCCAGTACCCCCAAGCAAAGAGACCTTTAGTTTGAAACCCCGAAACCAGGTGAGCTACCCCGAGACAGCCTATACAACTTAGGGCTAACCCGTCTCTGTGGCAAAAGAGTGGGAAGAGCTCCGGGTAGAAGTGACAGACCTACCGAACCTGGTGATAGCTGGTTGCCTGAGAAATGGATAGAAGTTCAGCCCTGCACACCCCAAACCAAAATACCCACCTCTAAGGTTACCTTTTGGGTAATATGTAGGAGTTAGTTAAAGGGGGTACAGCCCCTTTAACAAAGGATACAACCTTATAAGAAGGATAAAGATCATAATATTTAAAACAGACTGTTCTAGTGGGCCTAAAAGCAGCCATCTAAACAGAAAGCGTTAAAGCTCAGACAGATCAAAGTTTATTATTCCGATAAAAAATCTTATTCCCCTAACAGTATCAGGCTATTTCATGCCTTCATGAAAGAAATTATGCTAAAATGAGTAACAAGAAGACACGCTCTTCTCCGAGCGCAAGTGTACACCAGATCGGACAAGCCGCTGGAAATTAACGAACCCAATCAAAGAGGGAAATGTGAAAAATAAAAAAACCAAGAAAATCTCACACTCATCTATCGTTAACCCCACACTGGAGTGCTGTAATTTAAAGGAAAGACTAAAAGAAAGGGAAGGAACTCGGCAAACACAAGCCTCGCCTGTTTACCAAAAACATCGCCTCCTGCAACTATATCGAGTATAGGAGGTCCAGCCTGCCCAGTGACCACAAGTTTAACGGCCGCGGTATTTTGACCGTGCAAAGGTAGCGCAATCACTTGTCTTTTAAATAGAGACCTGTATGAATGGCCAAACGAGGGCTTAACTGTCTCCCCCTTCTAGTCAGTGAAATTGATCTATCCGTGCAGAAGCGGGTATAATACTACAAGACGAGAAGACCCTTTGGAGCTTAAGGTACAAACTCAACCACGTCAAAAAACTCAATAAAAAGCAAAAACCTAGTGGGACCTGAAATTTTACCTTCGGTTGGGGCGACCGCGGAGGAAAAACCAGCCTCCGAGTGGAACAGGCCATAACCCTTAAACCAAGAGAAACATCTCTAAGCCGCAGAACATCTGACCAATAATGATCCGGCCTCACGGCCGATCAACGAACCAAGTTACCCTAGGGATAACAGCGCAATCCTCTCCCAGAGTCCATATCGACGAGGGGGTTTACGACCTCGATGTTGGATCAGGACATCCTAATGGTGCAGCCGCTATTAAGGGTTCGTTTGTTCAACGATTAAAGTCCTACGTGATCTGAGTTCAGACCGGAGCAATCCAGGTCAGTTTCTATCTGTAACGCTACTTTTCCTAGTACGAAAGGATCGGAAAAGAAGGGCCCATACTTAAAGCACGCCCTGCCCCTAATTAATGAAAACAAATAAATTAAACAAAGGGAGGGCCTGACCCCTGCCACCCGAAATAAGGGCATGCTGGGGTGGCAGAGCATGGTAAATTGCGAAAGGTCTAAGCCCTTTATACCAGAGGTTCAAATCCTCTTCCCAGCTATGCTAAACACTTTAATAAACCACCTAATTAACCCATTAGCCTACATCGTGCCAGTTCTACTAGCAGTAGCCTTCCTCACCCTACTCGAACGGAAAGTACTAGGATATATACAACTACGTAAGGGGCCAAACGTAGTTGGACCCTATGGATTATTACAACCCATCGCCGATGGTGTAAAATTATTTATTAAGGAGCCCGTACGACCATCTACCTCCTCCCCCTTTTTATTTTTAGCAACCCCAATTCTTGCACTAACCCTTGCCATGACACTATGGGCACCAATGCCTATACCCTACCCAGTTATTGACCTCAATCTTGGAGTTCTATTCATTTTAGCACTATCAAGCCTTGCAGTCTACTCTATTTTAGGGTCAGGATGAGCATCAAACTCAAAATATGCACTAATTGGGGCCCTCCGGGCAGTTGCCCAAACAATTTCCTACGAAGTAAGCCTTGGATTAATTTTACTCTCAGTAATTATTTTTTCAGGTGGATACACCCTCCAAACATTTAGCACAACCCAAGAAAGCATTTGACTACTAGCCCCAGCATGGCCCCTAGCAGCAATGTGGTATATCTCAACCCTGGCCGAAACAAATCGGGCACCTTTTGACCTCACAGAGGGGGAATCAGAACTAGTCTCTGGCTTTAACGTAGAATATGCAGGAGGCCCTTTCGCCTTGTTTTTCCTGGCCGAATATGCGAACATCCTATTAATAAATACACTATCAGCCGTCCTCTTCCTAGGAGCATCACACTTCCCCAACATGCCGGAGTTAACAACTATTAACCTCATAGTTAAAGCCGCACTTCTGTCGGTTGTGTTTTTATGGGTGCGGGCCTCATACCCACGATTTCGTTATGATCAACTCATACATCTTGTGTGAAAGAACTTCCTTCCCCTAACCCTAGCCCTCGTACTATGACATATTGCCCTCCCTATCTCATTAGCAGGCCTTCCCCCACAATTATAGTTAGGAACTGTGCCCGAATGCCTAGGGACCACTTTGATAGAGTGGCTAATAGGGGTTAAAATCCCCTCAGTTCTTAGAAAGAAGGGGGTCGAACCCATGCCCAAGAGATCAAAACTCTTAGTGCTTCCTCTACACCACTTTCTAAGATGGGGTCAGCTAATTAAGCTTTCGGGCCCATACCCCGAACATGACGGTTAGAGTCCCTCCTCCATCAATGAACCCCTACGTACTAATAATCCTATTATCCAGCCTAGGCTTAGGAACCACCTTGACCTTTGCCAGCTCCCACTGGGTCTTAGCCTGAATGGGATTAGAAATTAACACCTTAGCAATTGTTCCCCTAATAGCGCAAAATCATCACCCCCGGGCAGTAGAAGCAACTACAAAATACTTCCTAACCCAAGCCACCGCAGCAGCAGTAATTCTGTTTGCAAGTACAACAAATGCATGGATCTCCGGAGAATGAGATATAAATAACATGACAAACCCCATTGCAAGTACAATAGTTATTATTGCCCTAGGACTTAAGATTGGACTAGCACCAATACACTTCTGACTGCCAGAGGTTCTACAAGGACTTGACCTGCTAACGGGCCTAATTCTTTCAACTTGACAAAAGCTAGCCCCACTAGCCCTCATTGTACAAACAGCCCAAGCCATCGACCCCTTACTACTAACCTCTCTTGGGCTCCTATCTACACTAGCTGGAGGATGAGGAGGATTAAACCAAACGCAGCTTCGAAAAATCTTGGCCTACTCCTCCATCGCACACATAGGTTGAATAATAATTGTTGTTCAGTACGCCCCTCAACTTACACTCCTTGCACTAGGAACCTATATTTTTATAACTTCAGCAGCATTTCTTACCTTAAAGATATCATCTGCAACAAAAATCAACACTCTAGCAATAACATGGTCATATAGCCCAATTTTAACAGCAACCACGGCACTAGTACTACTATCATTAGGAGGCCTACCCCCTCTCACAGGCTTCATACCAAAATGATTAATTCTTCAAGAACTGACAAAACAAAGTTTACCCATTACTGCTACAATTATGGCCCTTGCCGCTCTCCTCAGTCTTTACTTCTACCTACGACTGTGTTATGCAATAACACTTACTATCGCCCCTAACACAAACAACTCAACCACCCCCTGACGAACACGCACAACCCAAACCTCCCTGCCCCTAACAATCCTCACCACGATCGCACTAGGCCTTCTACCTGTAACACCAGCTATGCTAATACTAGCCACCTAAGGAACTTAGGATAGTACTAGACCAAGGGCCTTCAAAGCCCTAAGCAGAAGTGAAAATCTTCTAGTCCCTGATAAGACCTACAAGACGCTATCTTGCATTTTCTAATTGCAAATCAAATGTTTTTATTAAACTAAGGCCTTACTAGATGGGAAGGCCTCGATCCTACAAACTCTTAGTTAACAGCTAAGCGCTCAAGCCAGCGAGCATCCATCTACTTTCCCGCCATTAGCCTGGTAAGGCGGGAAAGCCCCGGCAGAGTATCACTCTACGTCTTTGGATTTGCAATCCAACATGTTTCTTCACCACGGGGCTGTGGTACGGAGAGGACTCGAACCTCTGTCTTCGGGGCTACAACCCGCCGCCTAAACACTCGGCTACCCTACCTGTGGCAATTACACGCTGATTCTTTTCTACAAACCACAAAGACATTGGTACCCTTTATCTTGTATTTGGTGCCTGAGCCGGAATAGTAGGCACTGCTTTAAGCCTTCTTATTCGAGCCGAGCTGAGCCAGCCAGGATCACTCCTAGGCGATGACCAAATTTATAATGTTATCGTTACTGCTCACGCCTTCGTGATAATTTTCTTTATAGTAATGCCAATTCTGATCGGGGGATTTGGAAACTGACTTGTACCACTAATAATTGGGGCACCCGACATAGCATTCCCGCGAATAAATAATATAAGCTTCTGACTCCTCCCCCCATCGTTCCTTCTCCTATTAGCCTCTTCTGGTGTTGAAGCCGGGGCTGGAACAGGATGGACGGTATACCCCCCGCTTGCAGGTAATCTTGCACATGCAGGCGCATCCGTAGATCTAACTATTTTCTCACTTCATCTAGCAGGTGTATCATCAATTTTAGGGGCAATTAATTTCATCACAACCACAATTAACATGAAACCGCCAGCCATTTCTCAATATCAGACCCCTCTCTTTGTATGAGCGGTACTTGTAACAGCCGTACTTCTTCTACTCTCACTACCTGTCCTAGCTGCCGGAATTACAATACTCCTTACAGACCGGAACCTTAATACCACATTCTTTGACCCGGCAGGAGGCGGAGACCCAATCCTCTACCAACACCTATTTTGATTCTTTGGTCACCCAGAAGTCTATATTCTTATCTTACCAGGATTTGGCATTATCTCACATGTTGTAGCCTACTACGCCGGTAAAAAAGAACCATTTGGTTATATAGGAATAGTTTGGGCTATAATGGCTATTGGGCTCCTTGGGTTTATTGTCTGAGCCCACCACATGTTCACCGTTGGCATAGACGTAGACACCCGTGCCTATTTTACATCCGCAACAATAATTATTGCTATTCCTACAGGGGTAAAAGTATTTAGTTGACTTGCTACATTGCACGGAGGCTCTATTAAATGGGACACACCAATACTATGAGCCCTAGGGTTTATTTTCCTTTTTACAGTGGGGGGGCTAACAGGAATTGTATTAGCCAACTCATCATTAGACATTGTCCTACATGACACATACTATGTAGTTGCACACTTCCACTATGTTTTATCAATGGGTGCTGTATTTGCCATTATGGCAGCCTTCGTACACTGATTTCCCCTATTCTCAGGATACACCCTTAATGACACCCTAACAAAAATCCACTTCGGCGTAATATTCATTGGTGTAAACCTAACATTTTTCCCGCAACATTTCCTAGGCCTAGCCGGAATACCACGACGATATTCTGACTACCCAGACGCCTACGCCCTATGAAACACAATCTCCTCTATTGGGTCGCTCGTCTCATTAGTTGCAGTAATTATGTTCCTATTTATCTTATGAGAAGCATTCGCTGCTAAACGGGAAGTATCCTCAGTAGAACTAACCATAACAAATGTAGAATGACTTCACGGCTGCCCTCCCCCTTACCACACATTTGAAGAGCCAGCATTTGTACGAGTTCAATCAAACTAACGAGAAAGGAAGGAATTGAACCCCCATATACTGGTTTCAAGCCAGTCACATAACCACTCTGTCACTTTCTTCCAAAGACATTAGTAAAATGTAAATTACATCACCTTGTCAAGGTGAAATCACAGGTTAAACCCCTGTATGTCTTAAACCCAAAGCTTAATGGCACACCCAGCACAACTAGGATTCCAAGACGCGGCATCACCCGTTATAGAAGAACTTCTACACTTCCACGACCACGCCCTAATAATTGTATTTTTAATTAGTACCTTAGTACTTTACATTATCATTGCAATGGTTTCAACTAAACTCACTAATAAGTATATTCTAGACTCTCAAGAAATCGAAATTGTATGAACCGTTTTACCAGCTGTAATTTTAGTTTTAATTGCCCTTCCCTCCCTTCGAATTCTTTATCTTATAGACGAAATTAATGACCCCCACCTAACAATTAAAGCCATAGGACATCAGTGATACTGAAGTTACGAGTACACAGACTACGAAGACTTAGGCTTCGACTCTTATATGGTTCCGACCCAAGACCTCACACCAGGACAATTCCGGCTACTAGAAACAGACCATCGAATAGTAGTTCCCATGGAATCCCCAATCCGTGTTCTAGTGTCCGCTGAAGACGTATTACACTCCTGAGCTGTCCCCTCCCTTGGCGTAAAAATAGACGCAGTGCCAGGACGACTAAACCAAACTGCCTTTATCGCCTCCCGCCCAGGAGTCTTTTACGGACAGTGTTCTGAAATCTGTGGTGCTAATCACAGTTTTATACCAATCGTAGTTGAGGCTGTCCCTCTGGAGCACTTCGAAAGCTGATCCTCACTAATACTAGAAGACGCCTCACTAGGAAGCTAATTATTGGACAAAGCGTTGGCCTTTTAAGCCAAAGTTTGGTGACTACCGACCACCTCTAGTGAAATGCCCCAACTCAACCCCAACCCCTGATTTGCCATTTTAGTGTTTTCATGAATTATTTTCCTTACTATTATTCCAACTAAAATTTTGAACCATACGACACCCAATGAACCTGCTTCAATAAGCGAAGAAAAACATAAGACTGAATCCTGAGACTGACCATGATAGCAAGCTTTTTTGACCAATTCGCAAGCCCATCTTTTATGGGTATTCCACTGATTGCCGTCGCAATTACACTGCCCTGAGTATTATTTCCAACCCCCTCCTCTCGATGATTAAATAATCGACTTATTACCCTACAAACATGATTCATCAACCGATTTACAAACCAACTACTAATACCATTAAACGTGAACGGCCACAAATGAGCCTTATTATTCGCCTCTTTGATAGTATTCCTTGTTTCCATTAATATTTTAGGCCTCCTTCCATATACCTTTACACCTACAACACAACTGTCACTAAACATAGGACTTGCTGTGCCATTATGACTCGCCACCGTAATTATTGGCATGCGTAATCAACCAACAGCAGCCCTTGGACACCTTCTGCCAGAGGGCACTCCCGTCCCCCTGATTCCAGTACTCATCATTATCGAAACAATTAGCCTCTTTATTCGACCGCTGGCCCTGGGAGTTCGGCTTACCGCTAACCTGACTGCAGGCCATCTACTAATCCAACTTATTGCTACAGCTGTCTTTGTTCTCCTACCAATAATACCAACAGTGGCAATTATAACGGCCGTTGTTCTATTCCTCCTTACACTCTTAGAAGTAGCAGTGGCAATAATTCAAGCCTACGTCTTTGTTCTTTTATTAAGCCTCTACCTCCAAGAAAACGTATAATGGCACACCAAGCACATGCATATCATATAGTTGACCCTAGCCCATGACCCCTAACCGGAGCCGTCGGTGCATTACTAATAACATCCGGCCTGGCAGTCTGGTTCCACTTCCACTCAACAATACTAATAACCCTCGGACTAATTCTTCTTCTTCTCACGATATTTCAATGATGACGTGACATTATTCGAGAAGGAACCTTCCAAGGACACCATACGCCCCCAGTACAAAAAGGCCTGCGTTACGGGATAATCCTATTTATCACCTCAGAAGTCTTCTTCTTCCTCGGCTTCTTTTGAGCCTTTTACCACTCAAGCTTAGCACCTACCCCCGAACTAGGCGGATGCTGACCACCAACAGGAATCACCACACTTGACCCATTTGAAGTCCCCCTTCTTAACACAGCAGTACTACTAGCATCAGGAGTTACAGTTACATGAGCCCACCACAGCATTATAGAAGGTGAACGCAAACAAGCCATTCAATCCCTCACACTTACGATTCTTCTTGGACTGTATTTTACCGCCCTGCAGGCCATAGAGTACTACGAAGCACCTTTCACAATTGCAGACGGGGTCTACGGCTCTACATTCTTCGTGGCCACAGGATTTCACGGATTACATGTAATTATTGGATCAACCTTCTTGGCTGTCTGCCTCCTTCGCCAAGCCCAATACCACTTCACATCCGAACACCACTTTGGTTTCGAAGCCGCTGCCTGATACTGACACTTTGTTGACGTAGTCTGACTATTCCTCTATGTATCCATCTACTGATGAGGCTCATATCTTTCTAGTATTTAAATTAGTACAAGTGACTTCCAATCATTTAGTCTTGGTTAAACCCCAGGGAAAGATAATGAACTTAATTACAACCATTCTTATTATTACCATGGCACTGTCCTCAGTTCTAGCGGTCTTGTCCTTCTGATTACCACAAATAAACCCAGACGCAGAGAAATTATCACCATACGAATGCGGATTTGACCCACTAGGATCTGCACGGTTACCATTTTCCTTACGATTTTTCCTGGTCGCCATTCTCTTCCTTCTATTTGACCTAGAAATTGCCCTCCTCCTCCCCCTACCCTGAGGCGATCAACTTCACAACCCCACAGGAACATTTTTTTGAGCGACCATAGTTCTAATCCTTCTGACCCTGGGACTAATCTACGAATGAACCCAGGGGGGCCTAGAATGGGCCGAATAGGGAGTTAGTCCAAAAAAGACCTCTGATTTCGGCTCAGAAAATTGTGGTTAAAGTCCACAGCCCCCTTATGACACCAGTACACTTTAGCTTCAGCTCAGCATTCATTTTAGGACTCATAGGACTAGCATTCCACCGCACCCACCTCTTATCTGCACTTCTATGCTTAGAAGGCATGATATTATCCTTATTTATTGCGCTAGCTCTATGAACACTACAATTTGAAGCCACAAGCTTCTCAACCGCCCCAATGCTCCTACTAGCATTTTCTGCTTGCGAAGCAAGCACAGGTCTTGCACTTCTAGTAGCAACAGCTCGGACCCACGGAACTGACCGCCTACAAAGCCTCAACCTCCTACAATGCTAAAAGTATTAATCCCCACAATCATGCTATTTCCCACAATCTGATTATCTTCCCCTAAATGACTATGAACAGCAACAATTACTCATAGTCTCTCCATCGCCCTTGTAAGCCTTACATGATTAAAATGAACATCAGAAACTGGATGAGCCACATCTAACACATATCTAGCCACCGACCCATTATCAACCCCCCTATTAGTTTTAACCTGTTGATTACTACCACTTATAATTCTAGCCAGCCAAAATCACATCAGCCCAGAACCCATAAGCCGACAACGCCTGTACATTACACTTCTTGCATCACTACAAACCTTCCTAATTATAGCATTCGGGGCCACAGAAATTATTATATTCTATATTATGTTTGAAGCCACACTTATTCCGACCCTTATCATTATCACCCGGTGGGGCAACCAAGCCGAACGCCTAAATGCCGGAACTTATTTCCTGTTCTATACGTTAGCAGGCTCCCTCCCACTTCTAGTCGCGTTACTTCTACTGCAACAATCCACGGGAACCCTGTCTATGCTCGTAATCCAATACTCGCCACTTACCCTACTAGACACCTGAAGCCATAAAATCTGATGGGCCGGCTGTCTAATTGCATTTCTAGTAAAAATACCCCTGTACGGTGTTCACCTGTGACTTCCCAAAGCACACGTAGAAGCCCCTGTTGCAGGATCTATAGTACTAGCAGCAGTTTTATTAAAGCTAGGAGGATATGGGATGATACGAATGATAATTATATTAGACCCGCTATCAAAAGAACTAATCTACCCTTTTATTATCTTAGCATTGTGAGGAATTATTATAACAGGGTCCATTTGCCTACGACAGACAGACCTAAAATCACTAATTGCCTACTCATCAGTTAGTCACATGGGGCTTGTAGCAGGGGGCATCTTAATCCAAACCCCTTGGGGGTTCTCTGGTGCAATTATTTTAATAATCGCACACGGACTAGTATCATCAATACTATTTTGCCTAGCCAATACAGCATACGAACGGACTCATAGCCGAACCATAATGCTTGCTCGAGGACTTCAAATAATTTTCCCACTAACAGCTGTGTGGTGATTTATTGCTAATCTAGCCAACTTGGCACTACCCCCCCTCCCGAATCTAATAGGAGAACTCATAATTATTACAACCCTATTCAACTGATCCCCATGAACCATTGCACTTACAGGGGCAGGAACACTGATTACAGCGGGCTACTCCTTATATTTATTCCTTATATCTCAACGAGGCCCAACACCTGGACATATTATGAAACTCCCACCCTTCCACACCCGAGAGCATCTACTCATAACCCTTCACCTTATTCCCGTTATTCTATTAATAACAAAACCAGAACTCATATGGGGCTGGTGCTATTAGTAAGTATAGTTTAACTAAAATATTAGATTGTGATTCTAAAGACAGGGGTTAAAATCCCCCTACTCACCAAGGAAGGACAGAAATCAATAAGTACTGCTAATCCTTATGCACCGCGGTTAAAATCCGCGGCTTCCTCACGCTTCTGAAGGATAACAGTTCATCCATTGGTCTTAGGAACCAAAAACTCTTGGTGCAAATCCAAGTGGAAGCTATGAACTTAGCAACACTCATCATGTCCTCCTCACTTATTCTAGTTATTATTATTCTCATTATCCCACTACTTAAAACACTCAGCCCAACTCCAAAAGGCCCGGAATGGGCAAGCAAGGATGTAAAAACCGCGGTTAGCACCGCATTCCTCATTAGCCTTATTCCCCTTATGATCTTCCTTGATCAAGGAATAGAAAGTGCCATCACAAACTGACACTGAATAAACACACACGTATTTGACACAAATATTAGCTTTAAGTTTGATCACTACTCCCTTATCTTTATTCCCATTGCCCTTTACGTTACCTGATCAATCTTAGAATTTGCACTATGATACATACACTCCGACCCCAACATGAACCAATTCTTCAAATATCTCCTACTATTTCTAGTGGCCATGATTACCCTTGTAACCGCTAACAACATATTTCAGCTATTTATTGGGTGAGAGGGGGTTGGAATTATATCCTTCCTTCTAATCGGGTGGTGATACGGGCGAGCGGACGCTAATACGGCGGCCCTTCAAGCCGTAATTTACAACCGGGTGGGAGACATTGGACTTATTTTAAGTATAGCATGATTTGCAATTAACCTAAATTCTTGGGAGATTCAGCAAATCTTTTCCCTATCACGAAGTTTCGACATAACAATCCCACTAGTTGGACTTATCCTTGCAGCAACAGGAAAATCAGCCCAATTTGGCCTCCACCCATGACTCCCATCAGCCATAGAAGGCCCCACACCAGTATCAGCCCTACTACACTCCAGCACCATGGTTGTTGCCGGGATTTTCTTACTAATCCGCCTCCACCCCCTCATAGAAAATAACCAGACCGCATTGACCATCTGCCTATGCCTAGGTGCCCTAACTACCCTATTCACAGCCACCTGCGCCCTGACCCAAAATGATATCAAGAAAATTGTAGCTTTTTCAACATCAAGCCAACTAGGCCTGATGATAGTGACAATCGGACTAAATCAGCCCCAACTAGCCTTCCTCCACATTTGTACCCACGCATTCTTCAAGGCCATATTATTCCTTTGCTCCGGATCAATCATCCACAGCGTAAATGACGAACAAGATATCCGGAAGATGGGGGGCCTTCATAAATTAATGCCCGCTACGTCAGCCTACTTGACAATCGGCAGTCTAGCACTCACAGGGACCCCTTTCTTAGCCGGATTCTTTTCAAAAGATGCTATTATTGAAGCCTTAAACACCTCGTATATTAACGCCTGAGCCTTAACTCTCACACTCATTGCCACCTCCTTTACTGCCGTTTACAGCTTCCGAATTGTTTTCTTCGTAGTTATGGGCTCCCCCCGCTTCTTACCCTTATCCCCCATTAACGAGAATAATCCACTGGTTATCAACCCTATTAAACGGCTAGCTTGAGGAAGCATTGTTGCAGGACTTCTAATTACATCCAACTTCCTGCCCTCAAAGACTCCTGTTATAACCATGCCTTTAAGCCTAAAAATTGCAGCCCTTGTAGTCACCATTGCAGGGTTATTAATTGCCATAGAACTTGCAGGTATAACTAATAAACAAACAAAAATAACCCCTACTATTTTCTCACATAACTTCTCAAACATACTAGGGTATTTCCCAGCAGTAATTCACCGCGCCCTTCCAAAGCTCAACCTCCTCCTGGGGCGAAAAACTGCCACCAAGCTCGATCATACCTGATTTCAAACCTCCGGCCCAAAAGGACTGGCCCTTATGCAAATAATAATATCAAAAATACTAAATGACATCCAACGCGGCATAATCAAGACATACTTAACAATCTTCCTACTTACCCTGGCCCTCGCCATTTTCCTAGTCTTTATTTAAACTGCCCGAAGGGTGCCACGACTCAAACCCCGTGTTAACTCCAACACCACAAGCAATGTTAAAAGCAGGACCCAGGCACAAATAATTAATATACCCCCACCAAAGGAGTATATAACAGCCACACCACCAACATCCCCTCGCAACATGGAAAACTCCTTTAAACCATCAATAATTACCAAAGAACCCTCATACCACCCCCCTCAAAACACCCCAGCCGTTAGAATTACCCCCACCAAATAAATTAACACATAGCCAGCAACAGATCGACTTCCCCAAGCTTCGGGAAAAGGCTCAGCTGCTAAAGCCGCCGAATAGGCAAACACTACTAGCATGCCCCCTAGATAAATTAAAAAAAGAACCAAAGACAAAAAAGACCCCCCGCATCCTACTAAGATCCCACACCCAACCCCCGCAGCTACTACCAACCCTAAAGCAGCAAAATAAGGAGTTGGGTTAGAGGCAACAGCAATTAAACCCACCATTAGAGCCACTAATAATACACACATAAAATAGGTCATAATTCTTGCTCGGACTTTAACCGAGACCAATGACTTGAAGAACCACCGTTGTAGTTCAACTACAAGAACAATAATGGCAAGCCTACGAAAAACCCACCCACTAATAAAAATTGCTAACGATGCACTAGTTGACCTACCAACACCATCCAATATCTCAATCTGATGAAATTTTGGATCCCTTTTAGGACTCTGTTTAATCGTACAAATCCTAACAGGACTATTTCTAGCCATACATTATACCTCAGACATCTCAACCGCATTTTCGTCAGTCGCCCACATTTGCCGAGATGTAAACTATGGCTGACTAATTCGAAACCTACATGCTAACGGAGCATCATTTTTCTTTATTTGTATTTATATGCATGTAGCCCGAGGCCTTTATTATGGATCTTACCTCTACAAAGAAACCTGAAACATCGGAGTTGTCCTGCTTTTATTAGTCATAATAACAGCCTTCGTCGGATATGTCCTCCCATGAGGACAAATATCATTTTGGGGGGCCACAGTAATTACAAATCTTTTATCAGCAGTTCCCTACATGGGAGATACACTTGTTCAATGAATCTGAGGGGGCTTCTCAGTAGACAACGCAACCCTAACCCGATTCTTTGCATTTCACTTTCTACTGCCTTTTATCATTGCCGCTGCAACTGTCCTTCACCTACTCTTTCTTCACGAAACCGGCTCAAACAACCCGGCCGGCCTAAACTCTGATGCAGACAAAATCTCATTCCACCCATATTTCTCATACAAGGACCTTCTTGGATTCGTGCTGATATTACTTATACTAACACTATTAGCGTTATTCTCCCCCAACCTCCTGGGAGACCCAGACAACTTTACACCCGCTAATCCAATAGTGACCCCGCCACACATTAAGCCAGAGTGATACTTCCTATTTGCCTACGCCATTCTACGATCTATCCCCAACAAACTAGGTGGGGTCCTTGCATTATTATTTTCCATTCTCGTTCTAATGGTGGTTCCAATCTTGCACACATCTAAACAACGAGGACTTACATTCCGCCCAGTCACCCAATTCTTATTTTGAACCCTCGTAGCAGATATACTAATCCTAACATGAATTGGGGGCATACCAGTAGAACACCCGTACATCATTATTGGACAAGTCGCATCAGTCCTATATTTCACACTTTTCCTAGTCTTAATTCCATTAGCAGGATGACTGGAAAATAAAGCATTAAAATGAGCTTGCCCTAGTAGCTTAGCCTAAAAGCATCGGTCTTGTAATCCGAAGATCGGAGGTTAAATTCCTCCCTAGCGCCCAGAAAAAGGAGATTTTAACTCCCACCCCTGGCTCCCAAAGCCAGAATTCTAAATTAAACTATCTTCTGATAGTAGCATGTATGATCTAGTACATAATATGTATAATATTACATAATGTATTAAGTACATACTTATGTATTATCACCATTAATTTATTTTAACCCCAAAGCAAGTACTAACGTCTGATACGTGCATAAATCATAATATTAAAACTCAAAAATAATTTATTTTAACCCGGGAAATAGATATTTCCCCTAAATATGGCACTCAAATTTTTCCTTGAAATAATCAACTAAGGTTTATTTTAACCATATTAATGTAGTAAGAGACCACCAACTGGTTTAAATTAAGGCATATCATGCATGATAGAATCAGGGACACAATATGTGGGGGTCGCACACTGTGAACTATTCCTGGTATCTGGTTCCTATTTCAGGTATATAACTGTTATAATCCCACCCTCGGATAATTATACTGGCATCTGATTACTGGTGTAATTACATACTCCTCGTTACCCAACATGCCGGGCGTTCTTTTAAATGCATAGGGTTCTCTTTTTTAGGTTTCCTTTCATTTTGCATTTCAGAGTGTAAACACAAATATAATATAAGGTTGAGCAATTTCTTGCTTTAGTTAAAGTAGGTTAAATATTAAATGACATAACTTAAGAATTACATATTAATAACTCAAGTGCATAACATATTCATCTATTCTTCAACTTATCCTTATATATACGCACCCCCTTTTGGCTTTTGCGCGACAAACCCCCCTACCCCCCTACGCTCAGCAAATCCTGTTATCCTTGTCAAACCCCAAAACCAAGGAAGGTTCGAGAACGTGCGGGCTAATAAGTTGAGATAAGAGTTAGCCATCCGCGTTGTATATATATACATGCACATTGCATCGGCACACTGCGCAAACGCCTTAAATTTTAGCCTTAATAGCCCTACTAAAAATTTTTGCTAATTTTCAATGCTAAAAAATTCAATATTCTTTT